AATCATTCCTTTACCTCAATCAATGATTTGCCTGAGGAATCAACACCTAGTTCAAATTGGAGGGGACTTGCTTTATTAGCCGAACAACGATGGCTTGGGTCAAAAAATGAAATGAAATGCTTGAAATTTCTATTTGATGCAGTTACAACTGATTTAACTGATGAAACAATTAGAAAAAACTCCATTGGGGTACAGAAAATCACTAAAAAAGTTCCTCGATGGTCATATAAATTGATCGATGAATTGGAAGAACAAGAGCAAGAGGAGCAAAATGAGGAAGAAACGACAGAGGATCCTGGGATTCGTTCAAGAAAAGCCAAACGTGTGGTAATTTATAGTGATGACGATGAAAATACCGGTACTGATACTAGTATCAGTGCCGGTAGCAATAGTGATCAAGCGGAAGAGGTGGCTTTGATACGCTACTCACAACAACCGGATTTTCGCCGGGACCTAATCAAAGGATCCATGCGTGCTCAAAGACGTAAAACAACTATTTGGGAAATGTTTCAAGGAAACGTGCATTCCCCACTTTTTTTGGACAGAATAGACAAAACATTTTTTTTTTCTTTTGATATCTCCGAAATGATGAACCCAATCTTTAGGAATCGGACGGGGGAAAGCCTGGAATTAAAAACTTCAGATTATGAAGATTCTAAGCAGAAGGAGGCAAAAGAAAAGGGCAAAAACAAGGAGGAGAAAAAAAAGGAGAATGAACGGATAGCAATAGCAGAAACTTGGGATAGTATTCTATTTGCTCAAGCAATAAGGGGTTCGATGTTAGTAACCCAATCAATTCTTAGAAAATACATCGTACTGCCCTCATTAATAATAGCTAAAAATCTCGGCCGTATGCTATTATTTCAATCCCCCGAGTGGTACGAAGATTTTAAAGACTGGGATAGAGAAATGCACGTTAAATGCACCTATAATGGTGTTCAATTATCAGAAACAGAATTTCCAAAAAACTGGTTAACAGATGGTATTCAGATAAAAATCCTATTTCCTTTCTGTCTGAAACCTTGGCGCAATAAGGTAAGACCCCCCCTTGGAAGTCCAATAAAAAAGAAAGGAAAAAGAGACAATTTTTCTTTTTTAACAATCTGGGGAATGGAAGCTGAACTACCCTTTGGTTCTCCCCGAAAACGACCTTATTTTTTTAAACCCATTTGTAAAGAATTTGAAAAAAAAATGACAAAGTTGAAAAATAAATGTTTTCTAGTTCTAAAAGTTTTAAAAAAAAAAAAAAAAAGGTTTATCAAATTTGCAAAAGAAAAAACAAGTGGGGTTATCAAAATAATTCTCCTTATTAAAAGAATAATAAAAATGAAAAGAATAATAAAAGAACTTGAAAAAGTAAACCCCATTTTTTTATTCGGATTGAGGAAAGTATATGAACCGAATGAAAATAGAAAAGATTCTATAATCAGTAATAAGATTACCGATGAATCGATCATTCAAATTAGATCCATGGATTGGACAAATTATTCACTCACAGAAAAAAAAATCAAGGATCTGGCTGATAGTACAATCACAATTAGAGATCAAATTGAAAGAATAATGGAGGACAAGAAAAAAAAAATAGGAACTCCAGATATAAATCTTATTTCTAACAAGACGAGTTGTGATAATAAAAGATGGGAGTTTTTGAAAGATATTTTGTGGATATCAAAAAAAATAAGTGCGCGATTAATACGCAAATGGCACTATTTTATGAAATCTTTCGTTGAAAGAATATACATTGGTATCCGTCTATCTACTATTAACATTCCCAGAAGAAATGCACAACTTTTACTTGAATCAATAAAAAAAACTCTCAATAAATACATTTACAATGATGAAACAAATCAAGAAGTAATTGATGAAACGAACCAAAATGCAATTCACTTTATTTCGACTGTAAAAAAGTCGCTTTCTAATATTAGTAATAAACATTCAAAGACTTATTGTGACTTATCTTCCTTATCCCAAGGATATGTATTTTACAAATTATCACAAATTCAAGTTATTAACAAGGATCCCTTGGGATCTGCACTTCAATATCATGGAGCATACACCTTTTTCAAGGATAGAATAAAGGTCACACGAGAAGTATATGATTCAAAAACAAGGCGTAAAAAACTTCCGAATTCTGTAATCAATGAATGGAAAGACTGGTTAAGAGGTCATTATCAATACAATTTATCTCAGACTAGATGGTCCAGATTAGTACCGCAAAAATGGCGAAATAGAGTCAATCAACACCGCATGATTCAAAATAAAGACTTAAAATTTTTAGATTCATATGAAAAAAACCGATTCATTCATTACAAGAATGAAAATTCTTATGGAAAGATTTCATTGTCGAGTAAAAATAAAAAACAGTACAGATATGTTTTTTTAGCACATAAGTATATTAATTATGAGGATAGAAAGAACCCATATATTTATGGGTCCCCTTTACAGGTAAATGAGGGACGAAAGATTTCATATAATTACCACACACCTAAACTCGAATTATTTTATGTATTAGGGAGTACAGCTAGTAGTGATTATTTAGGGAAAGAGTGTATTATTGATACAGGTCAAAATCTGGATCGAAAATATTTTGAGTGCGGAATTCTAAATTTGTGTCTTAAAAAAAATCTCGATATTGAAACCAGGACTAACATGGGCGCGAGGACTAACATTAGCAAAGATACTAAGACGAGAACTAATGATTCTAAAATAATTGAGAAAAAGGATCTTTTTTATCTCAATCTCACGATTGATCAAAAAATTAACCCATCCAATAAAAAAGGTTTTTTTTTTGATTGGATGGGAATGAATGAAGACGTGTTATATGGTCCCATACCAAATCTGGAACCTTGGTTCTTCCAAGAATTTAGACTGCTTTATGATGCATATAGGATTAAACCCTGGATTATACCAATCCAATTACTTTTTTTTTATTTTAATGGAAATGAAAATATTAGTAGAAATATCAATGGAAATCAAAAAGAGAGTCTTCGTATATCATCCAATCAAAAAGAAGAATATCTTGAATTAGAGAATCGAAATAAAGAAGAAAAAGAACAGCGGGGCCAAGAAGATTTTGGATCAGATCCACGAAACCAAAAGAATCTTGGATCAGATGCACGAAACAAAAAAAAAGATTTTGAAAAGGATTACGCGGAAACCGAATCAGACATTAAAAATAAAAAACGTAAAAAGAAAAGGAAATCTAAAAGCAAGAAGGAGGCAGAACTTGATTTTCTCCTGAAAAAGTATTTGCTTTTTCAATTGAGATGGGATGAACCTCTGAATCAAAGAATAATCAATAATGTTAAGGTATATTGTTTCCTGCTTAGACTGATAAATCCAAGTGAAATTGCTATATCCTCTATTGAAAGAGGAGAAATGCGCCTGGATGTAATGCTGATTGATAAGGAGCTAACAATTACAGAATTGATAAGAAAGGGAATATTCATTATCAAACCGGTTCGTCTGTCTCTAAAACGGGATGGGCAATTTCTTATGTATCAAACCATAAGTATTTCATTGGCCCATAAGAGTAAGCACAAAACAAATCGAAGATTCCGAAAAAGGAAATATGTTGATGAGAATAATTTCGATGGATCTATTGCACAAGATAGAAAAACGCTTGGGAATGGAGACGAAAATCATTATGATTCACTTTTTATTCCTGAAAATATTCTATCTCCTGTACGTCGTAGAGAATTAAGAATTCTAATGGCTTTAAATTCCGGAAATGGGAATGTTGTGGATAGAAATACAGTACTTTGCAACGGGAATAACATAAAAAATTGTGTGCAATTTTTAGATGAGAATAAGTATCTTGATACAGATACAAATAAATGCATTCAATTAAAATTGTTTCTTTGGCCCAATTATCGATTAGAAGATTTAGCTTGTATGAATCGCTATTGGTTTGATACCAATAATAGTATTCGTTTCAGTATGTTAAGGATACATATGTACCCACGATACAGAATTATTTGATGATATATTATATTTTCATTTTTGATGGTATATTTTATTTTTCTATATATCACGCTCACATCCGGTAGACTAGGACAGACGTATTTACATGCACGCTGTCTTCCATTCCATTCTGATACATGATAGTAATAGTAATTCAATAACGTATTAATTGGATCTAGGAATGAATCGGCGGAATCTTCTTAGGCCAAAATCATTTTCTATTTCGTGGGTGCAAAAATGTAACATGCTTTCGTATCCGAATCAAATTACAAATGAAATTGGATTTATTAAATTGTTTTTTTGATAAAAAACAAAGTACTATATGAATAAATCTGGATTCCTGTGTGTACCAGATTGAAAGATTGAAATAACTGTCATTATTATTATATTATTCCTGACCGGTAAAACCCATATTTGTGAAAAAGAAAGAAAAAAAGAAAGAGAAGAATTATTTTTATGATAAAAAGTTCATTCATCTCAGTTATTCCGCAAGAAGAAACAGGAAAAAACAGGGGATCCGTTGAATTTCAAGTATTCAATTTTACTAATAAGATACGTAGACTTACTTCACATCTAGAATTGCACAGAAAAGACTATTTCTCTCAGAGAGGTCTGCGGAAGATTTTGGGAAAACGTCAACGGCTGCTGGCTTATTTGTCAAAAAAAAATAGAGTACGTTATAAGGAATTAATTGGTCAGCTGAATATTCGGGAGCCAAAACCGCGTTAATTTGAGGATTGGGGATTCATTTGAATTATTTGGTTTATTAGTATTAGATCTTGAATTTTGATGAACCTCGTTTTGTTTTCGGTAATTCATGGAATAATGAATCGGGGAAGAAAACATATGACTGTACCGGCTACAAGAAAAGACCTCATGATAGTCAATATGGGTCCTCACCACCCATCAATGCATGGTGTTCTTCGACTCATCGTTACTCTGGATGGTGAAGATGTTATTGACTGTGAACCCGTATTAGGTTATTTACATAGAGGAATGGAAAAAATTGCGGAAAACCGAACAATTATACAATATCTGCCTTATGTAACACGTTGGGATTATTTAGCAACTATGTTCACGGAAGCAATAACGGTAAATGGACCAGAACAGTTGGGAAATATTCAAGTACCTAAAAGAGCTAGCTATATCAGAGTAATTATGCTGGAGTTGAGTCGTATAGCTTCTCATTTGTTATGGCTTGGGCCTTTTATGGCGGATATCGGTGCACAAACTCCTTTCTTCTATATTTTAAGAGAAAGGGAATTGCTATATGATCTATTTGAAGCTGCCACAGGTATGCGAATGATGCACAATTACTTCCGTATCGGAGGAGTAGCTTCTGATCTACCTTATGGTTGGATAGATAAATGTTTGGATTTCTGCGATTATTTTTTAACAGAGGTAGTGGAATATCAAAAACTTATTACGCGGAATCCCATTTTTTTGCAACGAGTTGAAGGAGTAGGCATTATTGGTGGAGAAGAAGCAATAAATTGGGGTTTATCAGGACCAATGTTACGAGCTTCCGGAATCCAATGGGATCTTCGTAAAGTTGATCATTATGAGTGTTACGATGAATTCGATTGGGAGGTCCAGTGGCAAAAAGAAGGAGACTCATTAGCTCGTTATTTAGTGCGAATCGGTGAAATGACGGAATCTGTAAAAATTATTCAACGAGTTATAGAAGGAATTCCGGGAGGGGCCTATGAGAATTTAGAAGTGCGACGCTTTGATGGAGGGCGCCATTCCGAATGGAATGATTTTGATTATCGATTCATTAGTAAAAAACCTTCACCCGCTTTTGAATTGTCGAAGCAAGAACTTTATGTAAGAGTAGAAGCCCCCAAGGGAGAATTAGGAATTTTTTTGATAGGAGATAATAGTGTTTTTCCTTGGAGATGGAAAATTCGTCCACCAGGTTTCATCAATTTGCAAATTCTTCCTCAGTTAGTTAAAAGAATGAAATTGGCTGATATCATGACGATACTAGGTAGTATAGATATCATTATGGGAGAGGTTGATCGTTGAAATGACAATTGATACGACAGAAATACAAGCTATCAATTCTTTTTCCAGATCGGAGTATTTAGAAGAAGTCTATAGCCTCATATGGGCGCTTGTCCCTATTTTTACTCCTGTATCAGGAATCACAATAGGAGTACTCGTGATTGTGTGGTTAGAAAGAGAAATATCTGCAGCATTACAACAACGTATTGGGCTTGAATACGCCGGTCCTTTGGGAATTCTTCAAGCTCTAGCGGATGGGACTAAGCTACTTTTGAAAGAGGATCTTCTCCCATCTAGGGGGGATATTCGTTTATTCAGTATCGGCCCGTCTATAGCGGCCATATCCATTTTTTTTAGTTATTCAGTAATTCCTTTTGGGTATCGCCTTGTTCTGGCCGATCTCAGTATAGGTGTTTTTTTCTGGATCGCCATTTCCAGTATTGTCCCTATTGGACTTCTTATGTCAGGATATGGATCGAATAATAAATATTCCTTTTCAGGTGGTCTACGAGCTGCTGCTCAATCGATTAGTTATGAAATACCATTAACTCTATGTGTGTTATCAATATCTCTACGTGTGATTCGTTGGAACATCAACTTTACCTTACCCACACTTGTTTTAGGAAAGAAGATTGAATGTACTGATTGTATAAATATCTTCACTTTTCTTTATTCATCACTTGGGTCGATGAGCTAAACCAGATAGTTATATGAGTGAAACAAAACTGTTTATTAATTTGCAGTAATAAGATTGATTCTCATTCCCTATGTACGAGAGTAAGGTAGAAGTAAACATAAGCAGCGTAAACTGTTTACCCCAAGATTGGATGATTAGTCATCATGGCTTGAAGCGGGTACAAAAAAAAGATCAATTGTATGGGTTTTTACAATTTTATCCATATTTTGAATCGATCAAAAAAGGGTGGGTGGTTAGGAACACTAAGATACGCAAAGGATTAGTAATGGAAATAATGTAAGGTATCCAAAGAGATATTTTTGCATGAAAGGAATCATAATGAGGGCTTTACGTTGGTAGAAATGATCAAGGAGTACTTCCCGATGATTCCGATCCAGAGTATACTCCTACCCACTAATTAAAGAAATAACTATTGGGAACGAAATAATCCTTTATTTTTTAGAATCCCCTTCTGAGAAAGAAGAACAGGAACGAAAGAAATGGAATGCAATAGGAAAAATTAAAATGATAAGAGATCTTTTTTTATTCTTTCTTTTTCTGATCTACATATATATAGTTATATAGATGGAATGGAATTCTTATCAGGATTCATGAATTGGTGCGGGGTCTAATTATTTTTCGTAATCGCGCAATCTATGGGTCGAAATTTTTACCGATACGGCGCATATTTTATTGAAGGATTCAGTTATTGCTGAACAAAGAAAAATTTTTTAATTTGCATTAAAAAAAAAAATAAGGATGAGATCAATTCCGAAGCACTTTTATTTGTTATTATAGCAGACAGAATTCCATTGGTTTAATTAGGGACTCCCCGATGCATCTTTACTCTAGCTACTCCACAAAAAAAGCAAGCCGGGGTAATACCAAGTCAGTCCTTAAATTTATTTGTGGCCATCGAGGAGCCGTATGAAGCGGAGGTCTCATGTACGGTTCTGGAATAGCGATAGGAACAGTGATGTTATCATCGACTATAATTATCTAACAGTTCAAGTACGATTGATATAGTTGAGGCACAGTCTAAATATGGTTTTTGGGGGTGGAATCTTTGGCGCCAACCCATAGGGTTTATAGTTTTTCTAGTTTCTTCCCTAGCAGAATGTGAGAGATTACCCTTTGATTTACCAGAAGCGGAAGAGGAATTAGTAGCAGGTTATCAAACCGAATATTCGGGTATAAAATTTGGTTTATTTTACATTGCGTCTTACCTAAATCTACTAGTTTCTTCATTATTTGTAACAGTTCTGTACTTGGGGGGGTGGAATTCCTCTATTCCGTACATATTCATTCCGAAGCTTTTCGGAATAAATAAACCTGGTGGGGTCTTCGGAACGACAATTAGTATCTTCATTACGTTAGCTAAAGCTTATTTGTTCCTGTTCATTCCTATCACAACAAGGTGGACTTTACCTAGGATGAGAATGGACCAACTATTAAATCTTGGATGGAAATTTCTTTTACCTGTTTCTCTAGGTAATCTATTATTGACAACTTCTTTCCAACGCCTTTCGCTGTAACAGAATATGAAATTCTAGGTTCATAACCTCTCTCAAGCAAGAGAAAGAAACATCAAATTATTCATGGATATCCACGATATGTTCCCTATGGTGACTGGGTTCATGAATTATGGTCAACAAACAGTACGAGCTGCAAGGTACATTGGTCAAAGTTTCATGATTACTTTATCCCACGCGAATCGTTTACCTGTAACTATTCAATACCCTTATGAAAAATTGATCACATCAGAGCGTTTCCGCGGTCGAATCCACTTTGAATTTGATAAATGTATTGCTTGCGAAGTATGTGTTCGTGTATGTCCCATAGATTTACCTGTTGTTGATTGGAGATTGGAAACAGATATTAGAAAGAAACGGCTGCTTAATTATAGTATTGATTTTGGAATCTGTATATTTTGTGGCAACTGCGTCGAGTATTGTCCAACAAATTGTTTATCAATGACTGAGGAATATGAACTTTCTACTTATGATCGTCACGAATTGAATTATAATCAAATTGCTTTGGGTCGTCTACCAGTGTCAATAATGGGGGATTACACAATTCAAACAAACAATTATGAATATGAATTCCACTCAAATAAATAAAAATAGCCGCGGATAAACTAAACCCCTTTTCCTTTTTCAATAATGATAATGATTACCAAAATTACCAAATTACTAAGATTCTGTTTTGATCAGGGTTCTTTCATTTTGGTTCGGCAGTAACCACAAATCATAAATATAACTACTGATTTGTTTTGTGGGAATCATGGCTTTATTTGAATTGAAAATGGAATTCATATATCTGTGGTTATTTCGAAATATACAATTCCGAACTACACTTTCACTTTCAGATACAGAAGTGGGATTGGTCCAATAACAGTATCTACGTCAATCCACATCCCATTAAGATTTAATTCAATTAAGAACGTATCATCATAGACAAGAAAAAAATAGGGTAACCCCCTTTTCCTGGCCCGGTCAGTAAGGTCATGAAATATTTCTACTTAATTTATCTCTTATTTTACGCATAATGGATTTACCTGGACCAATACATGATATTCTTTTAGTATTTCTGGGATCAGGACTTATATTAGGAAGTCTCGGAGTGGTATTACTTACGAGTCCAATTTTGTCTGCCTTTTCTTTGGGATTGGTTCTTGTTTCTATAGCCTTATTCTATATTCCATCTAACTCCTATTTTGTAGCTGCTGCACAGCTCCTCATTTACGTGGGGGCCGTAAATGTCTTAATCATATTTGCCGTGATGTTCATGAAAGGTTCAGAATATTCCAATTATTTCTCTCTTTGGACCGTTGGGGATGGGGTTACTTCACTGGTTTGTACAAGTATTTTGTTTTCATTAATTACTACTATCTTAGATACGTCGTGGTACGGGATTATTTGGACTACAAGATCAAGCCAGATTATAGAACAGGACCTGATAAGTAACGTTCAACAAATTGGGATTCATTTATCAACGGATTTTTATCTTCCATTTGAACTTGTTTCTATAATTCTTTTAGTTGCTTTGATAGGTGCAATTGCTATGGCTCGTCAGTAAAAAATAGTTAGGATTAGAAATAAAAAATCAAAGAAAATAAAATAAAAATAAATAAGGCCGAGGCCTTGTTCTGCCTTATTGCTTATTGTTAGTACATCCATTTTCCTTCAATTCTATTTTTGTTCATATGGAATGTCAAATAATAAAAGGTTTAGTTCTATCCATTGCCAATGCTTTCGTTTGTTACGCACTTGTTATATTCGAGTCAATCAAATCGGTTAAAAAATTGTTGTTCATATTGAAATGAATCGAGATTGATGAGGAGTTAGTCAATGATGCTCGAACATGGACTTGTTTTGAGTGCCTATTTATTTTCTATCGGTATTTATGGATTGATCACAAGTCGAAACATGGTTAGAGCACTTATGTGCCTTGAGCTTATACTGAATGCGGTTAATCTAAATCTCGTAACATTTTCTGATTTATTTGATAGTCGTCAATTAAAAGGAGACATTTTATCGATCTTTGTTATAGCTATTGCCGCCGCTGAAGCAGCTATTGGACCGGCTATTGTTTCGTCGATCCATCGTAACAGAAAATCAACTCGTATCAATCAATCAAATTTGTTGAATAAATAATCGTAGTCGTAATGATATAGATATAAATAAACACAGATATCCTTCTATATATTCTATATATATATGGATAGAATATGGATAGATAGATATAATTTATCTAATTCTAAAATTAGAATTAACATGTCTAACTAATTCATGTTTGCCGAAACGTAAGAAATCAAAGTATCTTGGCTCTTTCTCATGAACAGATCCAGAAATGTATTGATTATAAAAAAACAAATTCAGGTAACCCACTGATTCGTCTGGTGTCTAGAATACATGATTTATTTACTACTTCTTTTTTTACCAGATCGAAAATTAAATTAATAATAAAATAATAATATTCAAAAACTTTATATATCCAATGTCACATTCAGTAAAGATTTATGATACCTGTATAGGATGTACTCAATGTGTACGAGCGTGTCCCACAGATGTATTGGAAATGATACCTTGGGACGGCTGTAAAGCTAAGCAAATAGCTTCTGCTCCAAGAACGGAGGACTGCGTAGGTTGTAAAAGATGTGAATCCGCTTGTCCAACGGATTTCTTGAGCGTCCGGGTTTATTTATGGCATGAGACAACTCGCAGTATGGGTCTAGCTTATTGATACGTTCTAGAAAACTCCACTTGAATACATTTGATTCCTCTTTACCGACAAAGACCCGTACTCGGGAAAATAGAATATATTATTCTGGGGGCGGGTCTTTCTGGTCAAAGTCTATCTTGTCTTTACCACGAGCTATTTTCCTTGGTTAACAATAATTGTTATTTTGCCGATATCCGCGGGTTTGTTAATTTTTTTTCTCCCTCATAGGGGGAATAAGGGGGTTAGATGGTATACTATGTGTATATGCTTTTTAGAGCTGCTTCTAACAACCTATGCATTCTGTTATCATTTCCAATTCGACGACCAATTAATCCAATTGGAGGAGGATTATAAATGGATAAATATTTTGGATTTTCACTGGAGACTGGGAATTGATGGACTTTCCATAGGACCCATTTTACTAACGGGATTCATTACTACTTTAGCTACCTTAGCGGCTTGGCCAATTACTCGGGATTCTCGATTGTTCCATTTCCTTATGTTAGCAATGTACAGTGGTCAAATAGGATTATTTTCCTCTCGAGACCTTTTACTTTTTTTCGTCATGTGGGAGTTAGAATTAATTCCTGTTTACTTACTTCTATCCATGTGGGGGGGTAAGAAACGTTTGTACTCAGCTACAAAGTTCATTTTGTACACTGCAGGGGGTTCCATTTTTCTTTTAATAGGAGTTCCAGGTATGGGTTTATACGGGTCGAATGACCCAACATTTAATTTTGAAACATCAGCTAATCAATCATATCCCGCGGCATTGGAAATAATATTATATTTGGGCTTCCTTATTGCTTATGCTGTCAAATCACCGATTATACCCCTACATACATGGTTACCAGATACCCATGGGGAAGCACATTACAGTACATGTATGCTTCTAGCCGGAATCTTATTAAAAATGGGAGCATATGGATTGATTCGGATCAATATGGAATTATTACCCCATGCTCATTCTATATTTTCTCCATGGTTGATGATAGTAGGAGCAATTCAAATAATCTATGCAGCTTCAACTTCTCCTGGTCAAGGCAATTTAAAAAAGAGAATAGCCTATTCTTCCGTATCTCATATGGGTTTCATAATTATAGGAATTGGTTCCATAACCGATACGGGACTCAACGGAGCCATTTTACAAATAATCTCTCATGGATTTATTGGTGCTGCACTTTTTTTCTTGGCGGGAACGAGTTATGATCGAATACGTCTTGTTTATCTCGACGAAATGGGCGGAATTGCGATCCCAATGCCAAAAATATTTACCATGTTCAGTAGTTTTTCGATGGCTTCTCTTGCATTGCCGGGAATGAGTGGTTTTGCTTCGGAGTTATTAGTTTTTTTTGGAATAATTACTAGCTCTAAATATTTTATAATTCCCAAAATACTAATTACTTTTGTAATGGTTATTGGAATTATATTAACTCCTATTTATTCATTATCTATGTTACGCCAGATGTTCTATGGATACAAGCTTTTCAATGTTACAAACTCTTATTTTTTTGATTCTGGACCACGAGAATTATTTATTTCGACCTGTATCTTTTTACCTGTAATAGGTATTGGTCTTTATCCCGATTTCGTTCTCTCGTTATCAGTTGACAAGGTCGAAGCTATTCTATCTAAATTTTTTATAAATAATTAGATAGAATAAGACATAAAGTCAAAAACAAAAACTCCTTTGATTTTAAAAATCATTTTATTTTCTATAACTATAAATATAAATGAAAAAATCAAAAGAAAAAGAGTGAAGTGGTTTTGAATTGTAATCAGAAACATCCGGAGTTTTTGAGAACCAATGTAATGGTTCTCAAAAACTCGAAAAACTTTCGCTATCTAAGGGGACCACTATGGACTCTTCAAGCTTTTTCTTCAATTAGATGTTAATGTGAATGAACCATAACTATGTAGTCCTACCCCTAATAGATTGACCCCGAAATAACATATCCAAATTATAAGAAATCCCGCAGAAGCCACAATTGCGGAATTCACACCTTGCAAACTTTGAGCCGTTCTAGTATGTAAATAAATTGCGAATATGGTCCAAGTAATAAATGCCCAAGTTTCCTTAGGGTCCCAATTCCAATAAGATCCCCATGCCTCATTAGCCCATACTGCTCCCGAAAGAATACCTATGGTTAAAAAAGTAAATCCTAGACTAATAACACGATAACTCCAATGATCCAACCGTCGAGTAAATTGATACTTGTGATAATTTCTAAATGAAAGAAAGGAGGTGCTTTGTAAAACACTTCCTTTTTCATTTAAGTATTGTATCTCATCAAAATAAAATGATCCAATTAGTAAATTATTACTTTTATAAAGAATATCTATGTTTTTTCTAAGTGTAATGACTAAAAGAGCTACTGATAATAACGATCCGCATAAAAGAGCTGCGTAGCTCAATAACATCATACTCACGTGCATCATTAACCACTGGGATTGTAGAGCAGGCACTAATATTGCGGATTGATGCATTTCAGTTAAAAGCCCCGAAGTGGCAAAGCCTTGAGTCAAAATAGTACCTGGAGCTGTTATTGCGCTTAAATCATTTTTATGGTTCCGTATTTTCGAAACCATATGAAAAATGGAGAAACTCCACGAAAGGAACATTAATGATCCATATAAATCATTTAATGGGAAATGTCTCGAATAAATCCAACGAGTAACTAATAATCCTGTTATACAGAAAAAAGTAACTATCATACCTTTTTCTGACGAATCACATAGTCCTACGATTTCATGAACTAGTAATTTCATTAAATGAATCGTAATGACAATTGAAATGATCGAAAAAGAGATGTGAGTTAATATATGTTCTAAAGTATCAAATATCATAAAAAACGATTAAAAAAAAGAAAAGGGGGTTTTCAATTATAGAAATCCGGAATTGAATTCAGTATAGGATCTATTGTGCCCTTTTAGAGAATGCCGCCACTCGTTAGAGAATGCCGCCACTCGGATTCGAACCGAGATGCTCTGGCACTGCTTCCTAAGAGCAGCGTGTCTACCAATTTCACCATGGCGGCTTGATCGAAATAATAATAGCCCATATTAGATTCATTCGTCGATGCAATCAATGTTATTTATTTTCCGAAATATTAGAAAGGAATGGTTGAATAAAAAAAAATTGTTCAAATATTTATTTGAACGTTCAATAATACTTAGCTTAGTATCATGATATGTTATCAGTTTTAACAATGGGATTTCATGTAGTATAAGTTTTCCCGGAACAGTTGGATTTAGATGATTATGTCCTTAGTCTACATATATAACTAAGAATTTCCTTTTCCAATCTATTTCTGTATAATTCATTTTCCATTTATCTGATTTAATGCATGCGAAAAAAAAAAAAAAAAAACAAGTGAAGTGATGGGGAAAATGACAATCCCCATCTCGTGAATTATAAAAACATAAAAAGTGAAATCCTTATCTTGTATGTAACTGCTTTTGTTTTAAGTTTGAAAAAAAAAAAGAGTCCCGTTTTTAGACTCCCGTTAGACAGAAAAATGGAATTCGTTTTCTACATGCGAAAATCAAATATCGGGTTCTATCTCATATGGATGAGTTCAAAACATGAGTTAATGTAAATTATTAATTTTCTATTGTATATTGTAAATCATCCAATTCATCGAGTGATATTGATTTAGAGTATTGTATTCCAAGGCCTTATTATTGTTATTGTCGCAGAAAAAAACTTTTTGAATGCCCAGTAGAAATCGATTTAGCTAGGGATAAAGCCTTTTCCCTGGCCCAATAACCTCCTTTTTTCCAAATATTTCTACGAATACGCTTCTTTGACATAGAAGTACGTTTCTTTGGAACTGCCATCTTAAAATAAAAAAGTGACTCATTTAGATAGTTGGATGTGAAAGACATGTATTGCTCAAAAAGGATCGTTCTTTCTATCTTTCTATTCATTATCTATATTTATTCTATAGCGAATACCTTCTTGATTTGATTACATCAAAAATAGGGATACATGTACATCGATATAGTATCACTCGGGATAAAAAAAAAAAAAAAAGTTTAAGATAAGAGCAGAACCCTTACCTATACTTACCTATACCCTTACCTATACTTACCTATATCTAATTTAAGAAAACAATAATGTAACATTTTCTATTATCTAGTAATTAATCAATTTAATAAATCTCGAAAGTGGAGTATCCATAATTATTAATATAAAATAAAGACTAATAAAATTTATTGATAAAGATAAAGAAAAAGAATATTAATTTGAGTAATCCCTTATTTAAGTTTTATGCAAAATAACGAGTATTATAGGATTTCTAATAAACATAAGTTTATTTTATTGGAATAAAAGCTAATCAATCAGTTCCACAATGAATTAGTTAGTAACTAGTACTAAACTAACTAAAATAACTCGATCTAATAAAGATCGAGTTATTGGCAAATGCTATATTCCAGAATCAAGTATTTTTTTTTTTGATAGAATTATGTCTTACTATATGGATATAAATCGCCGTAGTATTAGAATGATTGAAAATCTCATACTCTGTTCTATATGTTAATAAATAGAATATCTTATTAATTTAAATTACTAAGCATTAATAGTCAAATTAAAATAGAGTAATTTGGTTATTTGAGGAAATGCAACTTCTCAATTCGAATAATTGCAATATTTAAAATATCTGGTTAAAGAATCAAAATAATTAATGATTTCAAATCCTATTTCATATTTGAGTTCTCTTAATGAAATAAAAGCTGGTGAATCGGAAACAATTAAATAAAAAAAAAAGGTTTTATTTTATGGAACATACATATCAATATGCATGGATCATACCTTTCATTCCACTTCCAGTTACTATATTAATAGGATTGGGACTTCTGCTTGTTCCGACCGCAACAAAAAACATTCGCCGTGTGTTGGCTTTTCCTAGTGTTGCATTGCTAAGCATAGCGCTGGGGTTTTCGGCCGATCTAGCTATTCAACAAATAAATGGGGGTTCCACTTATCAATATCTATGGTCTTGGACCATCAATAATGATTTTTCCTTAGAGTTTGGCTACTTGATCGACTCACTTACTTCTATTATGTCAATACTAATCACTACTGTTGGAATAATGGTTCTTATTTATAGTGACAATTATATGTCTCACGATCAAGGGTATTTGAGATTTTTTGCTTATATGAGTTTTTTCAATGCTTCCATGTTGGGATTAGTTACTAGCTCTAATTTGATACAAATTTATATTTTTTGGGAACTCGTGGGAATGTGCTCCTACCTATTAATAGGATTTTGGTTCACACGACCAATTGCGGCCAATGCTTGTCAAAAAGCGTTTGTAACTAATCGTGTAGGGGATTTTGGTTTATTATTAGGAATCTTAGGTCTTTATTGGATAACAGGCAGTTTTGAATTTAGGGATTTGTTCGAAATTTTCAATAACTTGATCCATAATGATGGGGTCAATTTTTTATTTGCGACTCTGTGTGCCTCTCTATTATTTCTCGGTTCAGTTGCTAAATCTGCACAATTCCCCCTTCATGTATGGTTACCTGATGCAATGGAGGGGCCTACTCCTATTTCGGCTCTTATACATGCAGCTACCATGGTAGCTGCGGGAATTTTTCTTGTCGCTAGACTTTTTCCTCTTTTCACAGTCATACCTTACATAATGAATCTTATTTCTTTGATAGGTGTAATAACGGTATTTTTAGGGGCTACTTTGGCTCTTGCTCAAAGAGACATTAAGAGAAGTTTAGCCTATTCGACAATGTCTCAATTGGGTTATATTATGTTAGCTTTAGGGATAGGTTCTTATCGAGCTGCCTTATTCCATTTGATCACCCATGCCTATTCGAAAGCATTGTTGTTTTTAGGATCCGGATCCATTATTCATTCAATGGAACCCCTTGTTGGATATTCTCCAGAAAAAAGTCAAAACATGGTTCTTATGGGTGGTTTAAGAAAATATGTGCCAATTACAAAAATGACTTTTTTATTAAGTACACTTTCTCTTTGTGGTATTCCACCTCTTGCTTGTTTTTGGTCCAAAGATGAGATTCTTAATGATAGTTGGTTATATTCACCTATTTTTGCGATAATAGCTTGTTTCACAGTGGGATTAACTGCATTTTATATGTTTCGGGTCTATTTACTTACTTTTGAAGGATATTTACGCCTTCATTGTAAAAATGACAGGGGCGCTAAAAGTAGTTCGTTCTATTCAATATCTATATGGGGAAAAGAATCCCCAAAGCCAAAGGGAGTTAACAAAAATTTGCTTTTATCAACCAGAAATAGTAACGAAAGGATTTCTTTTTTGAAAAAAAAGAAATATCAAATGGGGGAGAATGCACGAAATATGATCCGTTCCATTAGTACTAATTTTGGAAATAAAGACACTTCCACTTTTCCCCATGAATCCAACAATACTAGGTTACTACCTATGCTTGTATTGGTCTTATTTACTTTATTTGTTGGATTCATAGGAATTACTTTTGGTCAAGAGGGAATACATTTTGATATATTATCAAAATGGTTAACTCCGTCCATAAACCTTTTACATAAGAATCCTACCTATTCCATAGATTGGTATGAATTTGTTACAAATTCTATTTTATCAGTTAGTATAGCCCTTTTTGGAATAGTT